TTTTTCATATGCTCTCCTCTTATAGATAGGACGAAGAAAGAAGAAAGTTTTTCGATCACTTACTTCGCTCGTCCTTTTTTGATCGGTTTTTTTAATGCAATTTTTTTTAATGCAAATAGATTCAATCTAATAATTTCTTTTAGATTAACTCTTAAGTCTCGTTTGACCTGTGAAAGATCCCCTTTGTTGAAATGTTCCCAAAATTCCTAAAATAAAAGGAAAAATACTTTCCACTGTACTAAACTAAGGACGGGAAGGAAGAGGGTGAGAATATCCTCTAATCATGCTCAAATCAGCCTTTCTTGGGGTTCCTAGGGTAAAGTAGTGATATACTTAGAATTACATAAGCAAATACCAATGTACTAAAAAAAGAAAAAAGTATCTAATCTAAAGGACTCTTTTTCTTTTTTAGGATTAAATAAAAGGGTTCGCAAATAAAAGCGCTAGTGCCACAACCAGTCCATAAATTGTTAAAGCTTCCATAAAAGCTAGACTAAGCAATAAAGTACCTCTTATTTTACCTTCTGCTTCTGGCTGTCTCGCAATACCTTCTACAGCTTGTCCTGCAGCAGTACCTTGACCAACTCCGGGCCCAATAGAAGCAAGCCCTACGGCCAATCCAGCAGCAATAACGGAAGCAGCAGCAATTAGTGGATTCATGGTGAGTTCCTCGTGTCAAAAAAAAAAAAAGAAATGGTTAAGGATACAATCAACCAAGAAATTATTACTTCCAACTTCTAAGCTCTATTGGGTAGAAGTAACTAATAAGTACAAATAAATGATAATCGAAATAGTCCGAATTACTTCGAGATTTCGTTTTTAGTTTCTAATCATTAGAGGTTTGTGTAAATCTATATGATTCTCATTATTCTATTTGTCTTTCTTTTCAACCAATCACTCTTTTATTCTATCCTTTTTTTTTTACTCTTCGATATCTTTGAGTTCCCCTTTTTTCCTCTTCATCTAACATAATAAAAGACGAAATATAGGAAGAACCCCTATTGAAATCGAACTAATCCAAATCCAATAGGAATCAAATCAAGATATACAATTGATAACAATATGCTGCATAGAACTAGATATGGAATCCAGTTCTATTTCTATATAGAAGGGAATTCTATATATCGGATTAGATAATGAATCTAACTTAGGAATAAAAAAAATCCCATATACATTTGTTTCTTCTACTTTGTTTGCGTATTTTCTCATTCTCTATTGAATCCGATTCTAAAATAATTCCTTAGAAAGCCACACAAAAGATGACGGTCTTATAGGCATTAAGGATATAGATCTAATCTGACTCCGCCCCCCTGAATGCATATATACTTTACCTCTTCCGTAATATAGTCTATTCTCTCTCCTACAACTCTAGGTTGTATATTCATACGCTTTTCGAACTATTAAGTTTTCCAACTAAGAGGATTATCCGGAATCATGCATGAATTGGGCTAAGCTAAAAAAAAAGACTATTTTGAAAACTAGTTAATTCAATGATGACCTTCCATGGATTCACCTATATAGGCTGCGGCTAAGGTTGCAAAAATAAGAGCTTGAATACCGCTTGTAAATAATCCAAGAAACATGACCGGTATAGGGACTACTAAGGGGACTAAAGAAACAAGAACAACAACGACTAATTCATCCGCCAATATATTTCCGAAAAGTCGAAAACTAAGTGATAATGGTTTTGTGAAATCTTCTAGGATGTTAATTGGTAAAAGGATTGGGGTTGGTTTAATATATTTTTCGAAATAACTCAATCCTTTTTTGCTAAGACCCGCATAAAAATATGCCGCTGATGTTAGTAAAGCTAAAGCAACAGTAGTATTTATATCATTCGTGGGCGCTGCTAATTCCCCGTGGGGTAACTCTATAATTTTCCAAGGTAAAAGAGCACCTGACCAATTCGAAACAAAAATAAAAAGGAACATAGTTCCAATAAAGGGAACCCAGGGGCCATATTCTTCTCCAATCTGGGTTTTGCTCAAGTCTCGAATAAACTCAAGGACATATTCGAAGAAATTCTGACCATCGGTCGGGACGGTTTGTGGATTCCGAACAGCTATGATAACTGAACCTAACAAAATAGTAATTACGACCCAAGAAGTGATGAGTACTTGGGCATGAATTTGGAAACCTCCTATTTGCCAATAGAAGTGTTGGCCTACTTCTACACCCGATATATCATATAACCCCTTGAGTGTTTTAATGGAACATGGTGTAATATTCATATTGTCCTCTGATAAAAATTGAACTTCAAAAAAGGAATTCTTTTGATTCAAGCATCTCTTTCTCAACTCAGCAACTTGAAGTATTAATCTTATATTTAGGATACCAAGAAATCACATCAGATCATAATATATATCAATACCCTCTAATATATATCAATATTTCCCCTCTTTTATCTATGCAAAACAAAAAATAATAGTAACTAATCCTATAAATCTACGCAGTTGCTCAAGAATTAACTATTCTTCTTAATCAACGATTTCTTATATAGAGAGAACGGCCCTCAGAAATTGCAAATACTAATTTGTTAAGAATTAATCGAATTGAAGTCATAGTGTCATCGTTGGCAGGAATCGATATATTCGCAAGATCTGGGTCACAATTTGTATCGACTAAAGAAATAGTAGGAATCCCCAAAATGGCACATTCCCGAAGAGCTATATACTCTTTTTGCTGGTCAAGGACGATTACAATGTCAGGCAACCTCGTCATATATTTGATCCCGCCGAGATATCTTTGCAAGGTAGATAATTTTCTCTTTAAGATTGCCGCATCTCTTTTTGGGAGATGGTGGAATTTTCCCATTTTTTCTTCTGCTCTTAAGTCTCTAAATTGAGAAAGTCTAGTTTTGGTAATCGCCCAATTCGTTAACATACCACTGAACCACTTTTTATTAACATAATGACAACGAGACCTTATTGCAGCTGATGCTACTAAATCCGCTGCTCTTTTTTTGGTACCAACAATTAAGAAGCTTTTTCCCTGACTTGCTGCATCAAAAACTAAATCACAAGCTTCTGATAAAAAACGAGCTGTTCTAGCAAGATTTGTAATATGAGTACCTTTACGCTTTGCCGAGATGTAAGGGGCCATTTTAGGATTCCATTTCTTAATACCATGACCAAAATGAACTCCCGCTTCTATCATCTCTTTCAAATGGATGTTCCAATATCTTTTTGTCATTTTTTCCACACTTCCTTTTTATTTTTTCTTTTGTTCGTCTTACCATTACGGAATTAATTTCTTTTTGAAGATTAAGAAAGAGCCGAAATAGCTTGAAATAAATAATAATTGTTCCGATGGAACCTTCTAGTCATAATTGACTATTGATACACGGTATAAACATAGCCTTAATGAATTAACTGACTTCTTTTACTTATTAAAATACAATTAAAATACAAAATCAAAAATCTGACCTGTTAGCATTCTAAGGTAAAAAGTATAGTTTAAATTAAAGTAAAAAAAAATTGCTTTATGTATACTTAAATCGTATAAGTAGGGGTAAATGGGGTCTCTGATGTTTCATAGAAATTTTTTGTTACGTCAGAATCAGAAGAAACTAATTCTGTATGGAGAAACAAAATATCTCTCATTTCCGACGCGAATAGATTTTTTTTTTGAATTTCGAAATAAGAGTTCTTGTCTTGTGGGGAACGATGCACAAATTTTTGGAATCCGGTACCAACAGGTATAATCCCCCCCAGAACTACGTTTTCTTTCAGGCCTTTCAACCAATCAATACGACCTCGTAGGGCAGCTTTTGCTAAAACTCGAGCAGTTTCTTGAAAACTTGCTTCAGATATGAAACTTTGGGTATTCAGGGAAGCCCTTGTTATTCCCAATAAGATTGCCCGATAATAGATCGATTCATCTAAAGCCCGCCCTGCTCGTTCCGCTCGCAAGAGTCCTATTAATTCCCCAGGTAAAAAAACATTAGACATTCCATCTTCGGAAACCCTTACTTTTGATGTCACTTGGCGTATAATAATCTCTATATGTCTATTATGGATCTGTACCCCTTGGGATCGATAAACCTTTTGGATCTTATTAACCAAAGAGATACGACTTTGGGCTATGGTTAGCTCAGCTCCAATCAAGAATCCCCAGGGAACCCCAAGAATTCTTGGTATACGTTCATTCCAATCCTTAATTCTCCTTTCGAGATTCGGCGATAGTGAATCAATTGAACGCGCTTCGAAGATTTGTTCTACTTTTGGAAGACCTTGCGTTATATCACTAGATCTCGATTTTTCATATATAAACGTAACTAACCTATCTCCTTTGTAAAGGGTTTTTCCATAATGACCATGAACAGTTGCTCCTATAGTGGCCAAATAAGGCTTAGCTGCTCTTAGAACAAAGGAGTCCATATTAACAATGAAAATTTGACCTGATTTTTTTATGTGCGATTTAAATAGACATACATTTTCACAAATAAATTGTCCAAGGTGAATTATTGCCGATGTCTCTTCCCATGAGTCATGATGGAGAAAGTGCCAATTCAAATGGAATGGCTCCAACATAATGTTACTGTCGAAATTAGAAATCCTTTTATTTTCGTCTATTAAAGAGTATTTAAGTCCTTGAAGTACTTGGAAGGTTTGTTTCAAATTGTTAAGGAACAAGTATTTTTTTAACAAGATCTGATTATGCGTTAATAAATAATAAGATGAAGAAAAATTCGATATACTAGGTACAATAACGCCTAAGAGCCCAAAAATATATCGAATAGGAATTCTAGGATTCGATTCTTTTACCCCATTGGGATATTTGGAATTCTTGAATAAACCGATTCGAGAACAGTTGGATGCCAACAAAATCATCAAAGATGGATATTCCTTATTTCGATTCAACAAGGTGCCAATAACTTCTTGATGTTGGCTAAGTGATTGAATCTTCGTTTTGGAATAAAAGGAATTGGTATTGTTGCGATCTAACCTATTATTGGGAATCAGTCCTACACTTGTCCTATCATACCTTCTTCGTGTATACGAAATAGTAGACTTGACTAACTCCATTTTTAGGAAATCGCGAATTAGATCATTTGTTCTTACCTCAACAAGAGAAGCACGAGCCCCCTCTTTTTCTTCTTGTTCCCAATTCACTACTAAGCAAGTTCGAACGAATTGACTATTCGTGTGATAAATTCTTTGAGTTAACTTGCTATTTTCATGAGAAATAAAATTGACAAGTCGAAGTTGGAGATTATCCTCTTCTTGTAGGAGATCCTGCGGGAAAAGTGTTGCTAAATTTCTCCCTTCGTCCATTTCATATGCGACTGCAGGTCGAACCGAAACAAAATACTTTTCCTTGCTTTTGAGAATTTTTTTCCGTTGAACATAAACCCAATTTTTTCTTTTTTTTGATTCCTTAGAATCTTTTTTTTCTCTTTCTGGTGGTATCAAACTGCCACCTAATATCTTATCTGCCTCTTCAGGGAAATGAATATCTCCGGAAAAGATTTTGAGTTCTGTATGGCTTTTTTTTCTCTTCACTCGTACCAATCCACCTAGTTGACTTCTTGTATTTTTTGTGAGTTGTGTATCGACTCCAATAATACTATTGTCAAGTACCTTTAGGGATGAGGATCTCGGCAAGATATGCAGTTCTTGAAGAATGAAAAAAAACCGATCTACTTCTTTTTGGTATTTTAGACTAAATTCTTTTGTTCCTCGATGCTCAATAAAACCCTCTTTTTTTAAGATAGAATCTTCCTCCGGGCCCCCGTATTCGTCTTCTGAGTCTTCCTCTGAGTCTTCTTCTGAGTCTTCTTCTAAAGTCCCATATTCCTTCTCTGAGCCATCTTCAGAGCCCCCATATTCTTTTTCTGAGTCTTCTTCTAGAGTTTCATATTCGTCCTCTCGGGTGTTATATTCATTCTCTGGGCTCCCATATTCTTCCTCTGAGTCTTTCTCTAAAGTCCTATATTCGTCCTCTAGGATCCCATATTCATCTTCTAGGGTTTCATATTCGCCCTCTAGAGTCCCATATTCATCTTCTAGGATTTCATATTCGACCTCTCCCTCTCGGCTCCTATATTTGTTCTCTGGGCTCTCATATTCCTCTTCTGAGTCTTCCTCTCGAGTCCTATACTCTTCCCCTCGGGTCCGGTATTCTTCCCCTCGGGTTCGATATTCTTCCTCTAGGGTCCTATATCTAAATTTAACAATTCCTGAACCCCTTTTTTCTTTTCTGTATCGCGGATCGTCAAAATAAGCAAAAATGGTATTTCTACGTAAAACACCCATAAAGGGTATTTCAATGGAAATACCCAAACAGGATATTAGTTCTTTCTCTTGTTCTTGATGATATTGTAATGGAACAACGAACCCATTTCTTCGCTTTTTCGCCAACAAATCCGAATTATCTTGAAAAATAGAAGGATAGAAAAAATTCCAATGACCGTTGGACATGATTCGATCTGGCGTTAAATAATCAAGAATTTCTCTATCTTTTTTACCAAAAGTATCCAACAGTCTATGGCTTACTTGATCATTAGCCATTGAGAAGTCAAAGATATATCTTCCACCAACAGAAAAAGAATAAGTATTCATTTGATCTTGATCCTTGTGGAGCGAAAAAGATGCTATACCCGATCTGCACATACTTACTGACAATATCCATAAATGGCTTGTTTTTGGTAATCGGCGAAGATTACCATATTGATATTCGGGCGCATGGTAAACATCAGTACTCCAGTGCATTTCCCCGTCTGATTCGGAATAAATATGCTTTTGTACCTTTTCTTTAAAATGCAAAGTGGACGTTCCGGCACGAATTTCCGCAATTACTTGTTCAGATTCTACATATTGATCATTTTGCACTAGAATCAAGCTTTTTAACGGAATATTCACACTATGTAGAATATCCTGACTCTGAATAGTTACATGCAAGTCTATATAGCATAGAAAAGCAGGCTGCCCATGACGGGTACGTGTGGGGTGAACCAAATCCTCATTGAATTGGATTTTTCCATTCGAGGGGGATCGTACAAGGTCGGCAGTACCCCCTGTGAATACTCCACCCGTATGAAAAGTTCTTAATGTTAGTTGAGTCCCTGGCTCCCCAATTGATTGACCCGCAATAATACCTACAGCTTCCCCCAATTCGACCAGATCCCCATGAGTGGGACTCCGCCCATAACATAATTGACAGATCCAAGATGTGCTCCGGCAAGTAAAAGGGGTTCGAATATATATTGGTTGTGCTCGAAACGGTTGTGCTCGAAAGGCAGTTATGAATCGATTGACTAATCCAATTCCAATATCTTGATTTCGAGAAGCAATGCATCGCGAACCAATATATATATCGTCTGCTAATACACGACCAATTAGTGTTTGGACAAAAAGTTTTTCCGTCATCCCATTTTTAGGACTCACAGAAATACCTTGGATAGTACCACAATCTCTTCTACGCACAATAATATGTTGAACTACTTCAACAAGTCTACGTGTAAGATAGCCAGCATCTGCTGTTCGTACAGCAGTATCTACAACCCCTTTTCGGGCTCCGTAGCAGGAAATGATATATTCTGTCAAAGAAAGTCCCTCGCGTAAATTGCTTTGAATAGGTAAATCAATCATTTGTCCTTGAGGATCCGCCATTAAGCCTCTCATACCTACTAATTGGTGTACCTGAGATGCATTTCCTCTGGCTCCTGAAAAAGACATTAGATAGACTGGATTAGAAGGATCCGTTATTCGAAAATTCGAATTCATTTCTTGTTTCAAATATTCACTTGTAGCATACCATATCTCAACGGATTGGCGTAATTTTTCTACCGCGTGTACAGCCCCATAATAATAGTGTTTCTCCAAAAGAAAACTTTGTTGTTCCGCGTCTTGAACTAACCATCCTTTAGAGGGTATTGTTAAAAGATCTTCGATTCCTAAAGAAATCGATGTAGTAGTGGCTTGATGGAAGCCCAGAGTCTTTATTTGATCCAGTATATGGGATGTATATCCCATTCCGAAATGATCTATTAATCTGCTAATAAGCCGTTTCATAGCAGTTCCGTCTATCTCTTTATTATGAAAGACGAGGTTAGCCCGTTCTGCCATACATAAGTACCTCCTTTTTTTTGCTGAGTAGGATTCGACAATGGGCCTGAGTCAGTGATTCGAAAACTTAAACTTAATTTACTCCCTTTCCTTAATCTCAATCTGGATTTGCGCGGCAAAAAAGATGGTACTAGCGAAATCGGAATGCCCCCCGAAAGGGGCATCGCCGAATCTAACCTCCTTGTTTAGATAGTGTATGAATAGGCCCGACTAAATCCTTGTATGGCTTCCTCTATTTCTCTATAAAAAGAAATATGACCAAGAGTGGTTCGAATGTATATAGAACATATTTCTTTTTTTCTATTTCCCACTAATAAATAGTGGGCATAAATCTCATGATAAGTCCCAAAAGATTCATATTGAACTTCAATCGGAACTTCTCTTGACCCAACGATGCGTTGATCTAGTTTCCATCGGAGCCACAAGGGACTGTTTAAACTGATTCGTTTCTGTCTATAAGCTCCCAGTGCATCATAGGAACTAGAAAAAAGGGGTTCTTTATCTTTCGTATACTTATAATAATTGTTAGTATTGTAGTTTACTTTTTTATTTGGAGAGTTTTCGCAACTATTATATCTATTTGCACAAATACCTCGACGATTTCCAATCGTTAATACATAAAGTCCGATAAGCATGTCTTGGGTTGGGACGCAAATAGGATCTCCAATAGCGGGAGACAGGAGATTCATATGAGAAAACATAAGTAAACGGGCTTCCGCCTGAGCTTCCAAAGATAAAGGTAAGTGAACAGCCATTTGATCCCCATCAAAGTCCGCATTGAAACCCTTACACACTAATGGATGTAAACAAATAGTACGTCCCTCTACTAAAGTGGGTTGGAAGGCCTGTATGCCTAATCTATGCAGGGTAGGTGCTCTGTTCAACAGTACGGGATGTCCCCGCATAACTTCTTGAAGTATTTCCCATACAATGGGTTCCTTTTCCCAAATTTTCCTTTTCGCAATCCTGACATTAGAAGTAGCACGTTTCGTGATTAAATCGCGAATTACAAATAGCTGAAAAAGCTTTATTGCTATCTCTAGAGGTAATCCACATTGATGTAATGAAAGCGAAGGACCCACAACAATGACAGAACGCCCCGAGTAATCGACCCGTTTCCCAAGCAGAGTCTCGCGAAACCTTCCCTCTTTGCCCTCAATTACATCTGAAAGTGATTTGTATACTTTATTGTGACCATCCCTCGTCGGTTGCCCGCGGGACCCACTATCAAGAAGTGTATCCACGGCTTCTTGTACCAATTTTTCCTGGCACATTACTAAATCTGCTGGTGCTAATTCACTTCTTTTTAATAGATAGGCAAGGTTGTTGTTCCGACGGATAACTCTCTTATAAAGTTCATTAATATCTGAAGTCACTACTTTATCTCCAGATCTATAAACAATGGGTCTCAATTCGGGAGGAAGAACTGGTAATAAGCACAAAACCATCCATTCTGGTTCTACATTTGTTTGAATAAAATGTTTCGCCAATTGCATGCGTCTAATCAAAAAAACTTTTCTTATTCGTCTTTTTCTATCTTCCCATTCATCTCCACTATACCCCTCGTCTTCTAATTCCTTCCATTCAACCAAAGAATTCTCTATAATAATTCGCAAATCCAAATCTGCCAATTGTTCTCTAATAGCACCCGCTCCTGTCGCAATTTCCCGATTTCGAAATGTTGCAAAGCCTGGGGTAGAAAAAAAGGGAGAAATGCTGTGGTTACAGGATAAAATTTCATCTTCGAATAAACCTCGTAATCGTAAGAAAGTAGGTTTTTTAGCGCTGGGCCTAGCAAAAGAGAAATCACCATATACTAGGCCCTCCAATTTCTTAAGGGGTTTATCTAAGAGATTCGCAATATAACTAGGAAGACCTTTCAAATACCACACATGAGTCGCTGGGCATGCTAGTTTGATGTATCCCATTTGATATCTTCGTATCCGAGAATCCACAAATTCTACCCCGCATTTTTGGCAAAATCTTTCGTCTTCGTTTTCAGCTACGCTCGCTCGAGAGTTTCCACAAGCACAAATTCCGCTTTTTATGGGTCCAAAGATTCTTTCGCAAAACAATCCATCTTTTTCTGGTTTATCGGTTTTATAATGAAAAGTGGAGGGCCTTGTGACTTCGCCAACGACTTCCCCATTAGGTAGAATTTTTTTAGCCCAAGCCTTTATTTGTTGAGGGGAAACAAGTCCAATTTGAAGTTGTTTATGTTTATATTGGTCAATCATAAAATAGAAAAAAGAAAATAATTTATATTTATTCCGATCAAACATCTTTCCTATTAACCTGGAAGTTCTTCTCAGATACAAGGAAATGGTTCAGTTCTAGAGCCAAAGATCGTAGTTCTCGAACGAGCACTCGAAAAGATTCTGGCGGATTCTCGTGATTAGGCACTCTTTTTCCCCAGATCGTAGCATTAAGTATTTCTTGGCGAGCTATAAGATGATCAGATTTATAAGTAAGTATCTCTTGTAAAATATGAGCAACACCAAATCCTTCTAAAGCCCAAACTTCCATTTCTCCTACTCGTTGTCCTCCTTGCTTGGCTCTTCCTCTAACGGGTTGTTGGGTAACAAGTGAGTAGGGCCCGGTAGAACGTCCATGAATTTTCTCATCAACTTGATGAATTAATTTTAAGATATAGGACTTCCCTATTAGAACAGGCTGTTCGAAGGGATCTCCTGTTCTTCCATCAAATATTCTGCTTTTTCCCGGGTACTCGGGTTCAAATACCCATGGATTTTTTGTTTGTTTACTGGCTTCATATAATTCCGAAAACACAAGTTTTCTTGAAGCCTCTTGCTCATATCTCTCATCAAAGGGTGCTATTCTATAATGTTTCTTTAGCAGATCCCCTGCTAATCCGAGCGAGCTTTCAAATATTTGTCCCACATTCATTCGTGAGGGTACTCCTAAGGGATTGAAGACCATATCAACAGGTGTTCCATCTTGCAAATAGGGCATATCTTGCCTAGGCAAAATTTTTGAAATGATCCCCTTATTCCCGTGTCTTCCGGCTACTTTATCCCCAACTTTGATTTCACGTTTCTGTAAAATATATACACGAACCTTTATGTCAAAGGGGTCCCTCTGGATCCATTTCACATCGATAACGCGCCCTCTTCCACCTATAGGTAGTTTGAGAGAAGTTTCTTTTGAAGTGGATACCTCAAGACCAAAAATAGCCCGTAATAATCCAGCTTCCGCGATATACGATGATTCGCTCGCTATCTGAGGCGTTAATTTACCTACTAAAATATCGCCAGTTTCTACCCAGGATCCCAACCTCACAACTCCATTTCTGTCCAAATTTCGGAGTAAATGTTCTTCTAGATGTGGTATTTCTTTAGTTATTTTTTCAGCGGAGCCTTGGCTTGTCGTATCCGTCTGAATTTCATATTTTCGGATGTGAAAAGAAGTATAAATATCCTCATATACCAAACGTTCGCTAATTAGTACTGCGTCTTCAAAATTGTAACCCTCCCAAGGCATATAAGCTACTAAAACGTTTTTTCCTAAAGCAAGTTCCCCACCAACTGTAGCTGCTCCCTCCGCTAAAATTTGCCCTTTTTTAATGGATTTACCCCCAGGAACCCGAGGTTTTTGGTGCATACAAGTATTTTTGTTAGAGCGCCGATGGGCAACTAAAGGAATACTTATAGTCTTCCCACTACTTGATAAAAGGATCTTGTGACTATCACTAGAAATGATCTTTCCCTCGCGTTCAGCTATAATGGAAACCCTCGAATCTAGAGCTGTTTGGCGTTCCAATCCAGTTCCAACAATGCACTTCTCGGACCGAGAAAGTGGAACTGCTTGGCGCTGCATATTAGAACTCATTAAAGCCCGATTCGCATCATTATGCTCAATAAAAGGAATGAGAGAACCTCCAATAGAAAAATATTGGAAAGGGAAAATACTTCTAACATGAATCTGCTCCCATGCAATAGTCAGGAATTCTTGACGGTATCTAGCTGGAACAACCTGTTCTTCCTGAATACCCTGATTCAAGGACAAAGAATTTCCTGCTGCTATCATATAATATTCATCTCTATTTGGTGATAAATAAACTACCTGTCTCTCTTTTTTTTCTTTTGGTTTCTCAGATATTTCATAAAACGGACTCTCTATAGATCCCCACCAGTGATCAATTCTCGCATGAATAGCTAACGATCCGGTAAGTCCAACATTGATTCCTTCGGACGTGTCAATTGGACAAATACGCCCATAGTGACTCGGATGAATATCTCGGCTCCGAAAACTTGCAGTTCTCCCCGTCAATCCTCCAGGACCCAAACAACTCACTTTTCGCCCATGAACCGTTTGTGTCAATGGATTGGTTTGATCAAAAACTTGAGATAAGGGGTATGTACCAAAAAAGGTCTCATAAGTAGTTATTAATAAAATCGAAGTTGAAGTTGGAGTTACCAAAGTTTGTGGAGTCGGTTTAGATTGACGTATGAATACTCTACGGATAGTTTTTTGAACCGCATGTTGTAAACGGCCAAGAGCCAGTCCGAATTGATCTTGTAACAGGTCTGCAACCGAACGAATACGTTTATTTTTCAAGTGATTCATATCGTCATCGTCAAGTATACCCGTTCCAAATTTCATTCCAATCAAATGATCCGTAGCGGCCAATACATCTCGTGGTAACAAGAATGTATTGTTCTGAGGGATATCAAGATTCAGTCTCCGATTCATATTTCGCCGACCAACTCTTCCTAATTCACATTTTTGTTGAAAAAATTTCTTTTGTAATTCCTCGCATAAGGATTCAGAAAATACCAGGTCCCCGCCTACACAAGCAAATTGTTGATAAAACTCCAAAATAGCTTTTTCTTTTGACTCAATCCTCTTCTTCTCCTTAGCATTCGGGAAAGACAAAAAAATTTCGGGGTAGGAAACATTATCTAAAATTTCTCTTAGATTCGAACCCATAGCTGATAATAGAACTAAAATGGATATCTTTTGTTTTCTACTCACACGAGCCCATATCCTTTCTTTTTTATCCATTGCTAATTCCGGCCTTCCTCCCCAATCTGATATTATAGTCCCGGTGTATATCGAAATTCCCTTATGGTCTAATTCCGAGCGGTAGTAAATACCAGGACTTAGCAATATTTGATTGATCACAATTCGGTATATTCCATTTATTATAAAAGTTCCTAAGGAATTCATTATAGGAATGTTTCCGATAGAAATGGTTTGCTTTTGCACATCGAAACCAAAAATTAATCTCGCGGATACATATAATTCGGAAGAATAGGTGAGTGATTCATACACAGCATTCCTTTCTTTTATCGAGGGTTCTAGCAATTGATATCCTTTCGCAAATAATTGAAATGCAATTTCGTGATCTGGATCTTTAATTGTTGGAAACTTCTCAAGTTCTTCTGCCAAGCCTTGATTAATGAATCTACAAAATCCCTCGAATTGGATCTGACTAAATCCGGGTATTGTGGACATTCCCTCATTTCCATTTCGGAGCATTTAACTATTTGGTTTCCTATTTATAGAAGAAAAATTCCATTATCAGCTCACTCTTCTCAATCCCTACGGATCAATCTAGCAATCATGGAATCTATATTCTGTTTACTGAATCACATGAAATTCTAGGGAACTCCACATACGTATTTCATATATGTATTTCATACATATGAATAGAGACGATTTCGACGAAAGTTCGAATTTAGCAGGGGTAGAAATGGAATAAAAAGGAATTGATAAAACAGTCCTAGAAAAAAATTCTGTCACTTAAACTTTATGATATTCTAAAAAGATTGGATAGCAAAGATTTCTCGTTTTATCTCCTTTCTATGAAAGGGATAAAGCCATAATAATTTATAAGCACTAGAAAGTTTGATTTTAGTTCGATTTAGAATAGTACGCTTAGTTTCATTTTCAAAAAGAATTTGAAGGGTCTTTTTTGTTTCGTAGTAGTCGAATTGCTGGAAAATAAAGGATTTCGTTGTAGAATCCTAAAATAAAGTACTTTATTTTTGAAGTACTTGCCAATCTAGTTATCCACCTATCCACATATCCTTTCTTTTATCGTAATTGCACTTAGGTGGGCCAAGAAGGCCAGGCCGTAATCTATATCAGAGCAAATTCCCTCTTTTTTTTATTCAAGATATTTAATGCAATGAAAAATTAAAGCACGATTCCCCATAGGGATATGTACATAAGGGGGATCCTTAGATAATAATGCTGTTCGGACCTGGAGTTTCCCTATATACAGATTAGGGAAACTTTTATTCTTATTCTATTTTATTATGCCATTAAAAATAATGGGAGGGGGAGAATACCAATTTAAGAGTTGTTCACTACTGCAATTCAAAAAAAAATAATAAAATTATATTCAAAAAATTAGATTTTAAATTCTATTTTATATTATAGTTAACGGTTCTAATTTGTTCTGAATTTTGCAGCCTACGACTGGAAATCCACTTTTTCTCCTTTGTCATCTCAATAGAATAGAAAGGGACGGGAAGTTTTCTAGTGTTAGCAATGTGTGTTTTAAGATAGAATCCATCGAGGAGAATAAGCCAAACTGGATCCAAAAAAGCAGAAATCCTTTTTTTTGAAAAAGATTATAAAAAAGTAAGGAAAATTAGATTCAAGATAAAAGAAAAAAGGGGTTTTCGTTTTAGTAAGTGGATGAATACTTGTTCTTTTCTAGATTTTAGATCGGATTTTTTGGCGGCATGGCCAAGTGGTAAGGCAGGGGACTGCAAATCCTTTACCCCCAGTTCAAATCTGGGTGCCGCCTGATCAATAAAATACTTAGGATTATAGTACCGATCAAACTCGACAGTACCCCCCCTAAGTTGAGCCACGAGAGTAACTAGGTCTGGCGATACTGGATTTTGAGAATCCATACCATAGTTCTACCCTCAAACTAGGGTTTGTTTTGTCGCCAGTGGCCCAAACGGCTACCAATAGGGATGAGGTAGCGTTTCCTTATTCTTTTATTAATTAAAATTGATTCGATTCGGGAATTTCAAACTACGAGACTAAGATGCCAGAAATCTTCGTATCCAAAGGTCCCTAAGGGGCAGTCTTTTTTCAATCTAAGATTGAAGAGGGGACTTTGCGAAGAAATAGAAAGACTTCCTAATTATCATACATTTTATTTATCGTACATCTTATGCTAGCTACATACACTAAAGTAAAGGCTATTGATTCCGTCGAGAATTCGATTGAATAGGCTGATCAAAAATCAATTTTTGGGTTGTGGATAAGGCCTCCTTACTCTTTCATAGAAAGATAGAAAGCGGGGCAGCAGTAGGGTTTAGGTCAAAAATAAACATGGGTAAGATAGGTATCCAATAAATATTTATCTATTCTAATTTTATGGTATATTCTTACGTCCTTTGTTTATAAAAAAGGTAACAAACGAAAGAAAAAATCTCTCTATTCCCGTGTCTTCTATTCAGAACATCCCCTACTCTTTTTTAGAGAAAGAGCGATCTATCATATTTCTACTTAATGCTCTCCAATTCTACCAGAAATCATATAAGAATTTGTTAGGAGTAAATTCCTTTAACGTATTCATCCATAGTCTTTCTTAGGGCAGAATGTCTTTTGACTCTGTACCCTTGATTCCACTATGATTATTGATCAATAGTAGAAGAATTCCTTCATAGAAATAGGAGACATAATTTAGATGGATATAGTAAGTCTCGCTTGGGCTGCTTTAATGGTAGTCTTTACATTTTCTCTTTCACTAGTAGTATGGGGGAGGAGTGGACTCTAGGGATACTACCAATTGATTGAGTAGTCGAATTGTAGTATCAACTCTTTTCTTTAATTGATCGTTTTGCATTAATAATTTTGCCAAACTTTATTTTTTCTCTCTTTCTTGAGTTTTGTTTCACTCTTGTAAGACACTCTTTTAAGAAAGTAAGAAAGAGTCGTTCTATTCTACTATGTTCTATTCCAGTATAATAGAATAGAAAGGGCGATTATAGTAATTTAGAATTTCTATTCTACTAGAAGTGACGAGTAAAAAGAAAGTTCTATACATAAGAAAATTAGACTTTCTTACACGAAGCTATTCACAATATATCGCACATTTTCTATTTATACTATTTTCTTATTCTTAGAAAATTTTTTATGTTCTTTTTTTTTTTTATTTTGACTTGATTGAAATTAAATGGATGCAGTGAAAAAAGAAGTTGAATTAGACTACTATTTCAATCTACTAATCGATTCCACGTAGATTCAAGATAATATGAAAGAATCTAAAGTGTAGTAGAAAGAACTACATGTAGTTCCTTCTACCACACTTTATGATTCCAACCAGATCCTTTCATTTAAGACTTGGATTTTTTATTTTCTTTAATCCCTTTTTCATTTCTTCAATGATTAATTGGAATTCCAATTAATCATTTTGACTGGCTGTTTTTACATAAATAATAAGTAAAAAGGCAGTAGGAACTAGAATGAACAATGCAGTAGCAATAAATGCGAGAATATTTACTTCCATAACCTCTTTATTTTTTTTGTTTCACAATAACTCGGGATGTAATCCCATGGAGAGGAAAAAGGGGTATCCTGTAAATTCAAGGGGAGGACTTGCATTCTGATAATACTGAATCCATTCAATATTATGAATATTGGATCTATCAAATCAATTCATGATTGATAGTGGAATAATATAACATAGGAAGATCTCTTATCCATACTAAGACCAAAATGGATTTTTTGATTGGATTCGAAACGCCCTCTATTCTATTTTTCATTCTTTTCGACTTTTGCTTTTCTATATGTATAACTCAAAATCTTTCTTATCTTATCCAATTTCCCTTCCTTTTTCTTATAGTTATACATACAATTATGTATGTATTATATTTATATGACCAACTTTCTATGGGTCACATAGACATCCGAATAAAATAAAAAATAAGTAGTAAAGTAGTAGAAGTAGAAATGAGATGGAGAAAAGAGGATCTTAAATAAAAAGGATCCTATATTGAAATTTAGGAAAAAGAGCGTTTGCTTGGTTTTGATTTTATTAGGTTACTATCAATATCTGCTTTTTTGGATCTAAAGATGAGAGCAGATCCATAAAAAAAAGAGTCGGCAAATGGAGTGAGAATGAGGTGGATTCTTTCCAATTATTCATTAAACATACACAAACAAAGTTGGAACTAGAAAATGGGAGGGGTGTGGTTTAACCCCCAAAAAGGAACTAATTAAATGAAATGAATTCTCTAACAATAAACCAATAGGGTTTATGTATGGATTCCGGTAAAATACTGGTACTCAATTTCATAAGAGTCGAATAGGAAGTTAAGATGAGGGCGCTATCATCATAAAAATAGAGTAATATCCTAAATTATACTAATCCACGTATGATGTGTATGCCTTTCCTTATCAACCGGAAGTAGTGAAAAAAAATCCTATACTGCTCTCTTTTTACTGAGAAATGCAAAATAATAAAAGTGAAGTAAGGGGGCCCCATAGATATTTGATCTTGCCTCCTGCCCCCCCTTTTTTTCATCAAAAAATTCCATGAAAAAAGGAAAGATGAATTTGTGCATTCATTGAACCCGAGTTCGGGACTGACGGGGCTCGAACCCGCAGCTTCCGCCTTGACAGGGCGGTGCTCTGACCAATTGAACTACAATCCCTGCGGGGTGTATGGCATGCCTATTCTTAAATAGAACCATAAGAAGATTCGATCTGTTTCTCGTGCTCTAAGAAATAGACGAATCATATACTACATACCCACATATCCTATGTGGATATAGTGAGAGTGGCATAACTAGTATCTCGCAATTTTTTATCCCTAAAAATAAATGATAATATGCCTTTCCATAAGAAAGGCTCTTTTCTTTGTAAGATAAAGAATCAGAGAGATATGGATTCGAAAAAAATTTCCCAATTTCTCTTTATACTTTATTTCTATGGATAATAGATTTTTTTCTTCCATAAAAAAAAAATAATGGATTTAGTTCATATTCACGAAGCCCTAGATTTTTGGGCCGAGCTGGATTTGAACCAGCGTAGACATATCGTCAACGAATTTACAGTCCGTCCCCATTAACCGCTCGGGCATCGACCCAGGAAGAATTTATTCTAGGCTTTTTGATAATCTAAGATTAACCTCTTTTTATAATACTCCCTACCCCCAGGGGAAGTCGAATCCCCGCTGCCTCCTTGAAAGAGAGATGTCCTGAACCACTAGACGATGGGGGCATCACTAGACGATAGCACCATATACAACCACTCGTCATTATACTATAATGATAGTATGAGCAGTTTTTTTGAATTGTCAATATACTCGAAGAGTATAACCAGATGAAAGGAAAGAGTCTTTGCTACTTTTCTGTTATACTTTCATAGGATTTTTTTGAGTTGATGGTGAGGTTAATTCACGGGTCATCCCCTACTTTTAAAAGGTAAGGAAATTCGTTTAAAGGGTATAGAATAAGAATAGACTAATAAAAAGGAATCTAAATTAGTTCAGTACAGGTATTGATTTGATTGCTATAACAGGAAAAAGACTCCAATTTCATTTTTTTGAACTCTGTGCTTCATTTAGTGTTCAGACCAAAAATATGGGCATCTCACACTAAACTAAGTCATAAAAAAAAAAAAATGGAGACATTTTCAAAAAAGAAATGAATCAATTTAGTAGAAAAGTACTTTATCGGACTCGAACCGATGACTTCTTTCTTACCAAAGCATTATTCTACCACTAAGTGAAAAGCCCTTTATCGGATTTGAACCGATGACTTATGCCTTACCATGGCATTACTCTACCACTGAGTTAAAAGGGCTTTTTATTCAAAAATTAGCCACTTTCATTTACCATTATGGGTCTACTGCATAATGTACATATTATATGTATATATAGAGATATATGTAGAGATTTTCTTTTCTATATATCGAGATCGAGATATCGAAGTTTATTTATGGCGAGGTTCAAAATCTTGAGAAAATCAAGAAAAATAAGAAAATCTTTCATATTATCTCTTATCACTTGCACAACGTAGAGGTATTTATTATTATATATGTAAATATATATACATATAACGTATAATAAATAACGTATAAAAAAATACATGAATAGAGAGTTGACACACTCAAAAATTATTATATATATCGGATACACTTGAAGAGGCTAAGTTCATAGGTATGTAAACACGATCTCGTACAACTCACCAAACCAAAGCCCGGAAGTTCCTTTTTTTTGTTTTAAGAGGAGAACAAATATGTATCAATTGTTGAATCGGATACAACAACGGGCAAAAAAGGCAAAAGGGGCAATAAGAACTGCTAAATGATAGACTTTGTTTTTTTTATCTTTAGGCTATTAACTTTTCACGTGCTCAGAATGTTCTGTAGAATTAGGGACTTTTTTCTTCTATTGGTTAATCTTATGATGAGAACTTTCTCCATTTATGTTTTATTTCCCCTAATTTTAATTGGATGGGTATAAAGGAATTTGCGCTCTTCATATACCCGATGGATATTCATTTTCGGTGATATACTTCTTATCCGTTTTGGTGAGAGATTGAAACAATTTTTAGCAGGCATCTTTTAGAAAAACTTTCGAGTTCAAAACTTTTAAATTTTTCTTAAAAAATTTTGGACGGATTTGTTGATTTGGACGGATTTGTTGAAAGGATTTTCAACAGGTACCCCTTGGAAACAGGGTACTTGACTATTCTATAAGGATTCTAGTGGATTTGGAACAAACTATGTTGGAGTTTTATCAACAATGTTATTCTAAAAAAAAGTAGGGAGTCGAATTTATACTGCAGAGTATCAAAATTAAACTACTACTTGCCCAACAAAAAATAAAAAGCATATCCTACATACCTAACTCCCCCAGATTCAGGGTTTTCCGTTTCCGAACACTAGGAAAAGGGGAGGATTCTAGATTTTCGATCCTAGGGTGAAAAGGAAGGGGACAGATACCCAATATGATTCTTAGGAGGAACGTTTGGTAATGGTTCTCTATGCTCTTTTTTATGTGTTCTTAGTTCTATTCTATTCATCTTCTTTGATTCTTTTAAACAAGAATCTAATAAACTAGAATTGAGCGGGAAAGAAGAGAGGAAATTAGGAAATGGAGAGGATCCACTAACCAGAGACTTTCCGGATCCTCTTTATGAAGAGTTTAAGGAGTCCTCATCAGAGTCCTCTGATGTAAATTTTCATCAGGTAAATCTCTCGATTCCTATCCGCTTTTCTTTTTAAGTTATTACTCTTTGTTGCTTCTCTCAAGCGATAGAGGAAGTCTATGATAAATTTCTGAAAGTCATCTCACTACTTCCCTATGGCTCGCACTTCATGATACGTGGAGGAAGAAAACATCTTTCCCAATTTCTTTGTTCAATTCTGAACAAAAAAGAAAAGGAAGAAAGGGATTTCTCGGGACTGTACTGCCTCTATATCTCTTAGTATATATTGTAGGAATAATTAAATGATTCCTTACAACAGTCTGGCACATTTACATCCTCATAAAAAATGATCCTTGTAGTCATAACCGTAGAATAGATCCTAATCGAAATGCCTACGTTTGGTTCATACGCTATTGGTATGGTAAGAAGAGATGTATTTTACAGACTAGAGAGGGGCTATCTAAATTCTAAAGTAAAGGCTCATGATTGAAGTACCAACTGCCCACCGCCATGAACTTTCTTCTTTGATTCGATAAGGTGGAATTAGCCTCCTTCTCGAATGGCTAGCCTTGACAAAGGGTAGCATTGGTATCATAATCTACATGTAGCGGGTATAGTTTAGTGGTAAAAGTGTGATTCGTTCTATTAATAACTGAATTTGAAATGATATACTTAAGGCATCCTTAAGTTTTTTTATATTCATATTCCGATGAAAACTTTAGTTCTTATAAAGGGTTTAATCCTTTTCCTCTCAATAGCATATTGAGGAAGAATATACATTCTCGCGATTAGTATCCAAAGACTAATTGAATTTGCATCCAAAATCAAAATTCGATTATGAGTACGTAGTCGCGAAGCATAATTTTGCATTGGATTAAGTATTCCGATAAGGATTCCGATTGAATAAATATGAGTAAAGGATCTATGGATGAAGATACAAAAAAGTTTATTTCCAATCGTAACTAAATCTTCTTTTGTTTTGTAGGAAATGGAAGCCCAATAGCTAAAAACGATGGTTTTGGTTTACTAGAACCATCAGTATATTATACTGTTTCAGCTCGGTGGAAATCCAACTCTTTTCCTCAGGATCTCTTGAATGAAATTAGGGAACGAAGTAAGTAGATTAGATAGATATTTAGGAGAATTTCTATCTCCTACTCTATAGGGATCATCTAGAAAGCGGAGAGCTTTGGTTCCATTCAGACAGAAAAGCTGACATAGATGTTGAGTGGTGAGAATATCCATAAAGGAGCCGAATGAAATCAAAATTTCATGTTCGGTTTTGAATTAGAGACGTTAAAAATAATCAACCAACGTCGACTATAACCCCTAGCCTTCCAAGCTAACGATGCGGGTTCGATTCCCGCTACCCGCTCCATTCCGTATAAAAAGACTATTCCATTAGTTTGTCTAGACATGGTAGAGACTTGTATTCAACTTTTTTCTTTCGTCCACCTGTTTTGGCCCTACAGAGCGGAGTAGAGCAGTTTGGTAGCTCACGAGGCTCATAACCTTGAGGTCACGGGTTCGATTCCCGTCTCCGCACTTAGCAGTCCGTATAAATGGACTATTCTATTTGTATATATTATTCTATTTGGATATATATGGTAGAGGGCTATATCCAAATCCAACTCTTTTTTTATTAAGCAGGCAGAAAAAAAAAAAAAAATGAAAGAAAAGCATAGCCTATCCCCCTTTCAAAACCGTTTGTCTTTTTTTTGTCTCGGTGAATCTCCGGTTTAGGGAACTTTCTTAGAAAGTTGGATTTTCGCCCCCGAAGCACTCTTTTTTTTGAGTCGGGTACAAAGGAAGGATAAGATAGGAAGGGGTACAGTACTAGACTAACAACTACTTCTATTAAATTAATATTAATTTAATAGAAGTAGTTAAGTAGTCATTTACTATAATAATTTACTATAATAAAAAATTGACTATAATATAAGTAGTGAACTAGACTTAATTTTTTAGCATAGTACCTTACTAAATTAAGCTGGCGAGCGACGGGAATCGAACCCGTATCTTCTCCTTGGCAAGGAGATGTTTTACCACTGAACTACGCTCGCTACATTGAACTACGCTCGCTACGGCCTATATTTTATAGGGTATATCCACCTGGGTCGACCGTCTGGGTCGACCGTTTCATTTTCTATTAGAGTTTTCTTTTTATTAATTGTCTGTCAATCAATATTCTAAAGGCAATATAATTTCATAATAATGAAAGAGAAGAGGTAATAATAATAATTCGGAACGAAAATAGCATTTTAATGTGTATAAAAATCCGA